ATTGAAATAGAAATAAAAAAAATCTTCATTTCGAAATTATCTTGTATTTTTATTTTAGTGGAATAATGTATTCTTTGAATAATAAATATCAAAAAGACTCTTTCAATCAAACAAAAATTTCAATTAATTTATTTCCGTGTTCGTATTTCTAAAGTAACTTGTTTTATTGAACTGATTTCATATCGTGGTTCAAACGTTAAAAATCGACGAGGTTTAATAATCCTTTTCGAAATCCGAAGAAGTTCCCATGGAGCATCTGTCAATTGCTCAATCAATGACTTCTTCGTCGGAATGCTAATAAAAAGATTACTTGATTTTCTTTTATTATACCCATCGAAGAAGTCATTGATTCTTTCGATCGGGATTCATATTGAAAATAATCAGAAATCTAGGAATTATAATAGTAATAGTAAGAGTCGCTTTTCGATTATTTCAAATTGATTGAAATCAACACAAATTAAATACAAATAGATAAAGCAAAGAAATAGAATTGGGACACTATATATTATATATATATGTAATTGATATATTGATATACATATATATAGTATATAGGAATATGACGATACTATCGTAGATTGATCTCTATTAAATTAACCTGTATTACAATACAACTTTATACACTACAATAACAATACTAGATAGTATGGTAGAAAGAAATATCTGAATCTTTCTACCATACTATCGTATTCTTCTATTCAATTATTGATAAGAACTAAAAAGTCAAGTTTAATTCAAATTAATCACCTTGGCTGACTGTTTTTACGTATATTATAAGTAAAAAAGCGGTAGGAACTAGAATAAACAGTGCAGTAGCAATAAATGCGAGAATATTTACTTCCATAATCTCATTGTTTCATTTTTCTTTAATTCGCAATAACTCGGGAGTTAATCCCATAGAGATAATAAATCTTTCGCCTGTAAATTCAATGGGATGAATTACATCTCGATGATATCGAATCGTATCATGAATAACAATATCTGAGCTATCAAATCGATTAATCGTCAAGAATTGAATAGTATAACATAGGAAGATCTTTTATCCATACCGAACTAAAATTTTTATTCCTGATCCAATCAAGAATTCCTTTATTTATTTATCATTCTTTTACATTATTTCTTTTCTATAACCTACCGCCCTCTCTGTACAACCATCTGATAAAGTATCATCTAACCGATTTTACACTTACCATTGGTTCTAAACAAACCCCAACAAACAACAGAAACTAAATAAAAAAAAAAGAAGGAGTTAAGTTCTAAACTCCTTTTTTAATGATCTAATCTTCTTGGAAAACAAAAGAAGTACGATAACGACGAGTATGAGTTCCGACATAAAAAAATCTAATATTCCATCAAATTAACTATTTTTTTATATATAAATTTAAAAAGTTTTTTCTTTCAAGGAAAAAACCCTTAATAAACTAAAATAAATTACGTTCCCTGGCTAATAAAAAAGCGATCCTTGTTTGATCTTTACTTTTTTTAATATCCTCTTTCCTTGTATTAGTAAAGGGACGCATATATCAAAAGATCAATGTGAAATTTGAATGAGATATATTGTTTCAAATTAGTGAAATTAGAAATTGAGGTTACAGAAAATCGGGCCAAAAAAGGATATACTTTTTGTTTTAATCTTAAAAGAAAAGTATTCTATCACAGTAACTATGCTAAATTATTTTTATATCGTACAAATTACATTTATGTATGTACTCCCCGGAAACATACAGTACTCTACTCTATTCCACGGATCGGGAGTAATCGAAAAAGAAAAAGCGATACCCAGGACAGTACGGTATCTCTTGGAATCCTGAATCTGCTGCTACCAATAATTGTACTAATCCACATATGTCTCTCTCCCATCAATCGAATCGGTACTAGTCGAAGAAATGGAAATTCCCCCATTTGTTTGATGATAAATGTGAAACGAAAAAGAAAAAAGGACCGCTGTTGGGAATGAAATTCGGCAATTTTTACTTCCTTTCACAAAAAATAAAAAATAGAGAGATGAATTGATATATTTTTTTATTGGATTTGGATCCGTCGGGACTGACGGGGCTCGAACCCGCAGCTTCCGCCTTGACAGGGCGGTGCTCTGACCAATTGAACTACAATCCCAAGTAAATAACATAACCATAATAAAATGAAGTATACATATTTTTATTATTTCATTCTAACCCTTTCAATTTAGATTAGAATTGGCGTGTTGTAACAGAGCCGCGAGTTATATATTGATACCCATATGGATATGCACTTTAGTAAGAGCGACCCGGATTACTAGTAATCTTTTCGTTATTGCCAAATCAATTGGATAATCACTCTTTCAATGAAAAAAGTTTTTTTATTTATTCTTTTCCTTAAACTTTACTTTATACTTACAGATCCTGATATGAATCTAGATCATTATCAAGATCAGAATTTGTTGAAAAAATAGAGTAAATAAATAGTGGTAATAATTTTTCTCTTCCGTATTCCGTATTGGGGATTGGGGATTGGGGGATCG